GGTTGTGACCACACATAAAAATGACATTGCCATAAATTGACAAGGTAATATTTCCATTTATTAATCAGAAGTGGCGTATCTTTTGAAACCAGAATAGATTTTCCTTGATATCTAACATAATGCATGAAAGGATCCTTGAAGACCCGTAAGATAGCCGAAAAAGAATTAGCAAACACTTTGACAAGATGTTCTATTTTTCCATAGAAATATATTCGCTCAAAAAGGCCCCTATAAGAAGTTAATCGTATATGAGAAGATTGGTTACGTAGAAAAAGGAAAATGGATTCGTATTCACATACATAAGAATTGTATAGGAACAAGACTAATCTTCGATTTCTTTTTGAAAAAAAAGAAATCAATTTTTTTGAAGTACTAAGACTATTCAAATTACAATACTCGTGAAAAAAGAACCGTAATAAATGAAAAGAAGAGGCATCTTTCACCCAGGAGCGAAGGGTTTGAACTAAAATTTCCAGATGGAGGGGATAGGGTATTAATACATCTGACACATAATTTAAATGTGGGAATTTATCCTCTAAAAAAGGAAATATTGAATGACTTGATCGTAAATTATAAGATTTTACGATTTCTTCTTCCTCTAAGGAAGATACTAATCGTAGGGAAAATGGAATTTCCACAATGACTGCAAACCCTTCTGATAACATTTGAGAATACAAATTTTTGTTGTACCCCAAAAATGGATTTTTGTTATAATAATTAGTGAAAAAAAAATGATTCTGGTGATACATTCGAGTAATTAAATGTTTTACCATTAGTAAACTGGATTTTTTGTCATAACCAGAATTTTCCAACAAAATGGATCCATTTAAAAAATGATCATGAGAAAATGCGTAAATATACTCCCGAAAGATAAGTGGGTATAGGAAGTCACGTTGCCGAGATTTCTCAAGTTCTAAATATCCTTGAAATTCCTCCATTTAAAATTTGATTTGAACTTGGGGATACTATAATGGATTTATTGGGTTCTCAAATGATACATAGTGCGATACAGTCAAAACAAGGTATTACAGTAAAAAAAGAATAATAATAGATACCTCGAAAATAGGTGTAAGACTTATCAACGGACTCTCTATCCTCTCTTTTCTTTTGCCATCTAATTGGTTTATATTTTAGGATAAAAAAGATGGTTAGAAATCCTTTATTTTTTCAACCCAATCGCGCTTTTGATTTTGGAAAAAAACTCTTTATCAATATACTGCTTCTTCTACACATTCCCCTCTACCCCATAACGTAGAGTAACTAATAGTTAGGACTTAGAAAAAAATGGATAACTCACTCATAAGAAAAGTCCTTCCCGCATCAAGCACTAATATAGTTTTAACGTCTAATTAGATCGGGGAATCATTCGAATTAAGAACATAAGCCCGTTACTTTTTATTTCTCTATAATTGGAGCATAGTGCCCTATCCATTTATTCATTCGACCCGACTTGACTTTTTTTTTCCGCATCAAGTCAAGAATTCAAACAAGGTTTGGCCTAATCTAGTAAGGTAAAAATATTACTAGAATTTTCCATTGATACGACATGCTGCTTTTTCCATTCATTCCTTTCAGGATCAGTCGCGGTCTTACAAACTCTACCGATAGTATGGACGAATCTGTTACTTCATAGAAATGTGTAAAAGATGCTAGCCGCACTTAAAAGCCGAGTACTCTACCATTGAGTTAGCAACCCCAAAAATATCAAAAATTTTTCTGTGTAGATACAATCGGAATCAAAATAACAAAAGAAATGAAATTAGACGACGTAATCAAAATATTCCAATAAAAAAAAACTTCTTATATCACACAAAAGTAATTTTATTTTTTGTATCACAGAAAATCCACTGAGACCCTCATGTGCGTGAAAAGTAAAGGTCATGAAACAGAGATAACTAGCTTCATTTATACACGATCGGATTATATTTGTTTGATACACTGTTGTCAATATGAATGTGAATAATGAAAAACGCCTACAATGGAGAAAACAAAAGAATTATAAATGAATAAAAAACAAATGGAAATAACAATTTGAATGGAATAAATAGATTTATTTTATATTTATTTTATATATATAAAATATATATAAAATAAATATAGTTATATTTAACTAGATAAAGCTAACAAAATATAATAGATAAAATATTCTAATAATAATAAATTATATTAAAATAAGAGATAAAGAATTCAAAAAACTCCGGACTTGGATTGGATTGGCACTATAGAGATAATCAACATAGATAGACATAAAAGATGTAGGCGAAAGAAGAAATTAAGGAAGAAGTAGAAAAAAATATATCGGGTTTATTCAATCCATAAATATAAATAAGTAAAAAAACTTAATCCCCCCTTTTTATTTATTCATAAAATTGCAACAAAATCACCCCATTGATGAGGTAATGTACAAATTTTTATTTATAATATATCGTATAGAACCAATGAGTTCATTTAGTCACTTGATTGATCTTTTTTCTATCCATCTTAGATCAATTTATATCGATAAAATCTAAATATCTTTTTGTCGTTATCGAAGACGGAATTTTAAGGTAATAAGTGTATAGTATGAATAGAATAAGAGAGGGGGGAAATACTAAAGAAAAGGTTAGCCAAAGCTATATACAAGTTATCCACACCCTCTTTTTTTTATTTCATTAATATTAATGGAATTTCGGTTATTGATTAAGGTGAAGTTCCGTAAAAACACCTGCCTTCTTTAAAATATCATGAACAGTTCCTGTAGGTTGAGCACCCTTTTCAAGGAAATATAGAATAGCAGGAACATTTAAATAGGTTTGATTCTTTATCGGATCATAAAAACCCACTTTACGAAGATCTCTTCCTTCTCTTCGGGATCGAACATCAATTGCAATGATTCGATAAACGGCTCATTGGGATAGATGTAAATTAACAATACCCCCCCCCAGAACCGTATAAGAAGTTTTCTCCTCGTACGGCTCGAGGAAATTCAAAGTTATGTATAGAATTCTAATTAATGTCAAATAGATCCATAGATTATTAAATCAATTAGATTATGATTTAAATACTTTTTTCTTATTCTTTTGTTTCTTTTTTGAAAAAAAAAAAAAAAACTCATTCTTATCCCCATAACTCAAGTTGGATAACTCTCACTCAAAGGAAAAGAACCCTTAAGCTTAAGCATTTCATTTATTGAGCGGTCTCTAACCCCTTTAGTTTTGCCTGTCTCCTTTAGAATCTATTTCGATTCTTCATTCGGATCTAGTTTAGTTATTGAGACAATTGAAAAAGATTTTTACTTGTTCCGGGATCCTTTATCCTTGCCTTGAATCATTGGGTTTAGACATTACTTCGGTGATCTTTAATCGTTTCAAAATGGCAGCAACATACCATTTTTTGTGATTTCTTTTTATCAAAGAATCATATAAATAATGGATTCTCGTGTGATACACTTTTGATCAAATTTGATGTTTGAATTTGAAACTTGTTCGAATTGGATCCTTTCGATTTCTATACCGAACCTATACTTACGAAGTAGTTTTCATTTTAACTTATTGATTGACACTAACCCTAGATCTCTGCCCTTGATAAATGAATCAATACTTTCTACTCGAGCTCCATCATGTACTATTTACATCAAAACCCTTAAAAATAAGAGCTCGAGTGGAACAGAACAAACGATGTCGAGTCAAGAGCATCTTCATTCCTATATAACATAAAATGGTGGGTGTAAGAATCCACAACGGATCATGTCCTTCAAGTCGCACGTTGCTTTCTACCACATCGTTTTAAACGAAGTTTTACCATAACCTCTAATTTCTTGGAACTGGTATGTAATTGATTCATTTATGGAATCATGTATAGTCATTGGTTAGTTGGTCCATAGTAATCTATACTCTTATGACATGGGTAGTTTTGAAAAAGTCTTAGCAATACTTCAATTTATTTAAACCCATATTTTATTGTATATATTGGATCAATAACATTTTTTTTGTATGAGTGCAATATTTATTTCTTTATATATAGATATTTTCTATATAATATATATAGAGAGATTTTTTTGAATTTCTATAAAATCAATTAAGAAATAATTAATTACGAATAATTAAGAATCTCCATTTTTCAATTTCTTCATAGAATGGATTCGCGAGTTTCACACTTCTTCGAGTACCAAGGACTCATAACAAATCATTAAAAAGATTTAATTGATTGAAAATTTCCTACCTCAAGATTATTATTTGAATAAAGTTTTGTAAAAAAAAAGGATTTATTACATTTTATTATAATAAATAAATGTATATTCGGATTAACCCATCAATTAGATAGATCCAAAATAAAAATCTTTTTCACAAAAAAAGAAATAAAACAATAAAAATACATAATAACAATCCATATCAGCATTTTCTACCGAGTTTATTTAACTTAAGAGACTCAAATAATCTTTCCCTAAAATAAAGTGAAAAAGATGTATGAATTGTTACCTGGATTTACAATTATTCATTACAGACAAACACAAAATACGAAAAAATGAGGTGAAAATAAATACATAATATGTTACATATGTAACTTTATTCTTTATTAATAAGATTCGGGCAGATATTAAAATTGATATCTTCCATTATGGATTAACTCCTCTCTACCCCCCCAATTATATAGAGTAGATGCATCATAAATAAAAAAAAAAAAGGATCCTACGGGGGACTGTACTAGTTTCGGAGGTGCTAGACTATCTTGTATAAGGCCAAAGTCAAACAGATCTCGATTAAACGATTGTTCCTACCTATTTTTTTTATTTTACTCGAAATTTGAGTAACCTAAATAGTTCTTAAGAAACTTAAGACCATTGATTCAATTCCATTAGTGCCAAAAACACAAGACCTTCGTGTTTATAATTAATAAATCCAAAAAAAAAATACTCGGGTTTCACACACCATTTAAGAGATAGAGAATAAGAGAGGCTTTCGAATTTATTAAATAAATGCATTATTATAAGAAAATAAGAAAGAACAATCACATTCGATCTATATCTAATACTAGACTCTTAAGCATAAGGTTGTTTAAAAGGGCAATCTTTAGTCTGATATGATATCGAATATTTTTCTATATCTCTTATAATATACTATTATTATATATAATACGCATACTCTGGGACGGAAGGATTCGAACCTCCGAATAGCGGGACCAAAACCCGTTGCCTTACCACTTGGCCACGCCCCATTTATATTCAACACTAATAAACACTAATATTGGTAGTGGTTGGTCGTCAATTCCAGTACAAATATTTATCGAAAAAATTCGATTGTTGCTCGGATTTTGATACGTTTATAGATCCAATTAAACTCAATTTATTGATCATTACATATAATTCCATTAAGATATTGTATGAAAGTAGGATTTCTTCTATTCTCTTTTTATTTGAGAATTGAAGGATTTTTGATTGGCTGAGTTCAAATGAAAGAAAGGTTTTTTGACCTACTTTATGTTATTAATTTTTCCCTTTTCCCTTCTCCCTTATATCATAGCAATAATAGGGGATTAATAACTCAATCAAATCAAAAGAAATACAATTATCTTCAAGAACAAAGAAAAAAAAAATTGTTATGCTTAATATCTTAAGTTTCATTGGTATCTGTCTTAATTCTTTCCTTTATTCAAGTACTTTTTTCGTCGCCAAATTGCCCGAGGCCTACGCTTTTTTGAATCCAATAGTAGATGTTATGCCAGTAATACCTCTATTCTTTTTTCTATTAGCTTTTGTTTGGCAAGCTGCCGTAAGCTTTCGATAAGATTTTGAATACTGTCCGAGACAAATTCATGATTTACTAGAAAAAAAAAAAAGATTCTCACTAGTTATAAGATCAGATAAGTCGTACATACAGTCTGAACGTTGAGTCCAATATTGAAATTCTTCTATAGCTGTGATAAATCTGGATCACTCTCATTTTCTTATTCTTACTTTTTTCCTTTGAACGACCCTGTTAGAGTCCCCCACAATATATAATTGTGAGTATGAAATCCAATTTTTAGTAATCAACGACTCAACTCTTAAAATTTTTTCCTATTTCTAGAAATCATTTCACTGCATTTCTTGGTGTCAAAACAGGTTAAAATAGAGAATCTATTCTCTTTTTAAAAAAAAAAAAATGATCTTGGAGATTGTGTAATGCTTACTCTCAAACTATTTGTTTATACAGTAGTAATATTCTTTGTTTCTCTCTTCATTTTCGGATTCCTATCTAATGACCCGGGACGTAATCCAGGGCGTGAAGAATAAAAAAAATCAGATTTTTTTCCTCGCTTAATTTTGAAATGTTCTTAACATTTTATCTATTCCACATCTTTCCTCAACTATAAAAAAATACCAAGTAATTGACAGAAACGGAAAGAGAGGGATTCGAACCCTCGGTACAAAAAAATCGTACAACGGATTAGCAATCCGACGCTTTAGTCCACTCAGCCATCTCTCCCCAAATTGAAAACGGATAATTACTATGATACATTGTATAAAAAATCGAAAATGAAGGCTTGAAAAAAGCCCTTCTTTATCTCTCTTTATTATCTTTATCTCCCTTTTATTATATATTTATATAGATAATTATATAGATATATCGATGGATATCTATATAATCGATAAAAACTTTTTTTATTAGCAATTCAATTCCATTTAGATAAATTAGATAAAGTAAGGGCTCAAAAGAAGAGATATCTCCAATCCTAATATATAAATAATACCAATATATTAAAGATTACTAAAAATATTTATAAATAAATAAAAATAAAGTACTTCTTTTATTTCATCCGAAAAGTCCTTTTCTTTTTAGTTCCACGGCCTGGCCTGGTCAGTACCTAGCCGGGCTTTTTTTGTTCCCATGAATCGTAGATAAAATTATTTATTTGATTTGAAAACACAAAATGTTTTTTTTTGTTTCAAAAAAAATAGAAACAACAAGAATCATAAGAAGATTTATTATTTCGATTCCTATGATACAGAAAAAGATGATATAGAATCAAGGTTCCATTCCTTATTATTATTCTTTATTACTTTACTAGAATAAAAAACTTGTTAATTAGTTAATTAAAATGAGTCCTCTTTTCCTAATCCCATTAGTCGCCCTGATGAAAATACGTCAACGCTCGAATTTTCATGATTCTTTTCTGATCCGATCTTTTTATTACTTATTAATCCGACTTATTTTCGTCTTCGACAAAAGGTCCATTTATATACAATAATTGCATTGTAGCGGATATAGTTTAGTGGTAAAAGTGCGATTCGTTCTATTAATCCCTTAATAGTTAAGGGATCCTTCGGTTTGATTAATATTCCGTTCCGATCAAAAACTTTATTTCTTAAAAGGATTTAATCCTTTACCTCTCGATGAAAGATTCGAGGAAAAATATAAATTCTCGTGATTTGTATCCAAAAATAAGTTCGAAATTGAAAAAATTGGATCATGAAATTGCGAAACATAATTTTATTGAATTGGATCAATACCTCCAATTGAAGGAATAAGGGATCCATGGATA